TTCCTTATCTTATGTTTAGCATCTAGGTCTAGTCGAATTTGATTCTAGTCTAATAGAATCGAAAACTATTGACCCATTCTATGATATTTAAATATGGTAATAGTGACATTTTCCAGTTTGTATTGAAAAAACAAAGAAGGGGGAAAGTTAAATAGTCTTCGTCACAATATATATACTGTGCTTTAGGAATGCAGTACAAGAAATTCCCGACATCCGGTAGAAAAAGAATAAAAATAAGCAAAAGGCTTTTCGTAAGTTTTGTGCTCCTACATAATATAATTATAATTGCCAAGAAAAATTTTATTCTTTTTACAAACTTGATGTTGATAAATCCGCGGATCTAGAAATTCATTTCGGACAATTGAACCTTCTCAAACTGTTTCTTTTTAAGAACCAAAAATATTTGTGCCAAAACTACAGATGCCAAAAAGAACAAAAGGCCTTGGACACGTAATGGATCTTGAAGTACTATTTCTGCATCTGCCTGACCAAACCCGCCTACATTAGGATTACTTGTTAATGGTTGATCAAGTGTGATAGATTGGCCCTCGGAAACACGAAGTTCTGGTCCTGGGGGGATAATATCAACCACTTCACGTCCATTCGATGCATCTGTTATGGTTATTTCGTATCCCCCTTTTTCTTTTCGTATGATTTTGCTTACTATACCCGCAGCTGTAGCATTATAAACCGTATTGTTACTTTTGTTCCCGTCGGGATAAATCTGACCCCTTCCCCTGTTCCCACCTACGTATATTGGATATTTTAAGAAGTAAGCATCTTTATTAGTCGCGGGGTTCGGGGAAAGAATAGGAAAAGTTATTTCACTATATTTCTGACCAGGAACTGGCCCTATCACAAGAATGTTTTTTTTAGTGGGTCGGTAGGTCTGAAAAGACAGCTTGCCTATCTTTTCTTTCATCTCGGGCGAAATACGATCGGGGGGGGCTAATTCAAACCCCTCTGGTAAAATAAGAACGGCCCCCACATTCAAAGCCCCCTTTTTACCATTAGCAAGAACTTGTTTCAGTTGCATATCATAAGGAATTCTAACAACTGCTTCAAATACAGTATCGGGGAGTACCGCCTGTGGAACCTCAATATCCACGGGCTTGTTAGCTAAATGGCAATTGGCGCATACAATACGACCAGTTGCTTCTCGTGGATTTTCAAAACCCTGCTGCGCAAAAATGGGATATGCATTTGAAATTGATGACCGAGTTATTATATATATCATGAGGGATACGGAAATGAATCGAGTAATCTCTCCCTTTAACGAAGAAAAGGTATTTCTAATTTGCATGGTCCAATCGTTGATCCCGAAAATTTCTACAATAAAATTTGGTAGGTCACTAATATAGTTGCCTATCCGCGATTTTGCTATTTCCTGAAATCGTTTTACTGGAATATAGGTATAGGATTCCTGGAATCTGGGAGGGATCCTCTGGATGGGTAGAAAAAGTAAGGTAAGTACAGCTTTGAATGCTTTGCTTATGTACAAAATAAGAAATATTCTAATTGGATCATTGAATCGCTTTTCACTCAGTCATTGAATGATAAATCACTACAAGTGATGGAGATACACGATTTAAAAAAGAAAAAAGCCAATATTTAAAAAATGTATCTAGAACGACTGGAAAAGTGGAAACAAGAACAGACAGAATAATATCATTATGAGCAAGCCCAAAGTCGTTGTAGACATAGCCAATCAGTAGTTCCCAACCGCGGGGTGAATGGAATCCGATACATAAATCAGTTACGAAAAGAATCGAAAAGGCTTTTATTGTGTCGCTTAAATTATATAGGAATTCTTGAACCCAAGAGTTAAGAATAAAAAGTTCTTCAGTACACAAAATAGAATAACCGCTTAGAATAACGAAGCAGATTGTATTTGTCGAGAAGTGAAAAATCGTATGGATATGATCCTCCTCGTACATCTTGATTAATTGGATTGTTTCTTTCTGGAGCCCTATACGAAGCTTTTCTAGACGTCTTTCCGGAAATTCCTTTATCATTTCGTCCAAGACGAATAATTCCTCTAATTCTCTGAATTTTTCTAGAATAGCCTTTTCTTGAATATCATTCAAAAAGGTTTCGGATTGACTAGTATTCCACCAATTAGTAACCCAGGATTCCAGAATTTTATTAAATGAGAGAGGGATCCACCAGGGCAAAAATACTACAAATACTATAGATGAAAGATATCTAAGGGGAATGGATGCGTTCTTTTTTGTCATTTTTTCATCTGTGAATTGTTAATGAACCCACCTCATTTGTTGATTCTATGCATCTAATATTTCTATCAAACATGAGTTCGATTACAAGGTATCGCGCCTATAAATCGAGTCTTTTTTTTTTTTTTAGTTGGAATTCGGCGGTTAGTCCTTGAACCGGGTGTAGCAAAACTACAGAAATCGAAGAAGAATCCACCTCAAATTCTCGCTTCAAATTCAAATTTGAATTTGAAGCGAGAAATACTAAAAAATAGGGTTTCCGGATATCTCAATTGATCAAATATTCGAAGTGATTCCCCCTTCGATGAATGCCCGAAAGATTCAAATTCAAAAAATTAATATTAGTCGCATTTCGAAATGAAAGAACTTACCTTCTATTAAAAAATGAAACTTTCGAATATTTCGCAAAAAAATTAGCGGGCTCCCCAGCCCCGTCCCCGAGCATAGTCCAAGGAATATTTGAGAGAATTTTCTGAAGAATATTGTGATGATCAAAAATGAGTGAAAAAAAGACGGAAAAGTCCTCATTTTACGAGATACAATTCTTTGTTCAGTAGTAAAGACAAAAGAAAGTATAAAAGAAAAGGGTTTCGTTTTAGATTATGGCTGTTCCGTACACGTTTGCTTTGGTCCAACAGGTTGTTCGGAAGAAACTTCAATCAAGTCCGTTTTGCTATAGAAAAATAGATTCGTGGGGGTTTCCTCCTGCTAAGAAAGCGTTTATTCTTCAGTTAATTTTTCAAAATCCTTCAATTGGTACACGCAAGAAATAGGCCAATTCCGCAGCCTTTTGCTCAATTTCTCGCGGAGTCAAATTCTCATCAGTACGATTCAAGGGAATGGCCCCCAAGCCTCGGCTTTCTATATAAAGGACACGACGAGCATAAATACCCTCTTTAACTTCTATTCTGATGGACTGAATATCTTTCATAAGGAATCGTAGAAAGATGCGGCGATTTTTTCCAGGAAATCCCCAACGAAAAATACACACTATTCCCTCTTTTGTATCAAATCGATCATAACCGCTACCTACATTCCATATAATTGTGCACCACAAATAGGAACTAATAAAGAGACCCGCGATCCCGTAGAAAGACATCACGATCCCTTGTGGAAAAAAATTTATTTGCTGCGACGGAAATAAAGATAGCAAATTCCTATCAAGATAACTAGAAATTCCAACCACTAAGAATCCTAATGAGCCTAAAAAAAGGATAAAGGCCCAGAAGAAATTGCCTGGTTTGCGAGAGCCCGCTATAAATTCTATCCATATATATTCTGATCGCCAACTCATACATACTAGCTCCAGTTGCATTTTATTGGAATTGGGAAATAACCAAAACAAAATCCATTTTAGTTTACTTTTTGTATTTCCGAAGTAACTCTCATCAACTAGTATTATTTGGACGTGAGCTCTTAGCAATAATTCATCGAATTGGTGAGGTAGAATAAAATAAGAGTATCTCCTTTATATAAGTCCCTGTAGATTGGTACATACATATAGATACATTGACTTTCATTGCAGACATGAGTTCGGATCACAGCCTCTTGTTCAAAATAGATAGAATTTATGTACCTATATATCATGTTTACACATGCATAAGAGCTCTTCGTTTATGTTCGGGGAAAGCCGCCTCTTAGTCTTATACACTATTCTACTAAATGGATATCCGTCATCGCTGAGTCTTGAAAAAACCTAGACGAGATTTGACCTTGATCCGATCGGATTTACAAAATTTTATTTTTTTCAAGATAAAGAAATAACGAAGCCATTGCCATTGCCGGAAATACTAGGCCCACTAAAGGCACAAAAATAGAGGGAAAGCTGTTGAGAATTGTCATAGAAAGGGTACCTCGATTTAATATTTGTACCTGTTATTGGTATAAGGATATCCTATAATAATTAGAATTCATATTCTAATTATTATCATATTCTAATTCGTATATAAATGTATATTAAGTATACTTATATAATTGTATATAAGTATACTAAGTATACTAAATGAGTATATATACTAAGTGCAAGGAATGTAGAACTAAATAAACGGGCCTATGCATCTTTCTACATGAAATATATGTATGATAATCCATTTGCGTTATTATTACTTATTTTTTTCTTCTGTTGTTTTTAGCTTCGGATTTCTTTTTGAATATCTAATTTCGCGAAATTAGATATTCAAAAAGAAAAGAATTTATTACAAATTCCCTAGAGATTCGTTAGAATCCGATCCAACAGCAGAGATTCCTAGGAAAATTGTCCTTGTTAGGAGATATAGAAAGACGCAAGAGTTTAGATTTTCTCTCTTTGAATTAGATACATACGCAAGAGGGGAACATGAAATTCATTTTATTTGCCCGGCCCCTAATTAATTCTAAGGAAGAATGCTTTTTTATGTTGTTTTATTGAGAGAGGTTTACTGATTACTAATCCGTCATCTCGGTAAAATAATTATCCGCACGATTCTTTCTACAATGAAATTTTATGTCACCAAAGAAAAATCCATTCTTCGGATTTTATTTTGATTCGGATAAACTAACTAACTAATTGTTCGCCACAAAAAAAGTTCACTTAAGAACTCTGCTGGAGTTAATTTTGATTCAAAGGAAAACAGCCGTGGAACAGAAATAACTCGCTCAGAACACCTTTTAAAGGATTACGTGGTACGATTGGATCGAATAAGCCCTTATCGAATAAATATTCAGCCTCTTGTGAACCTTCAGGTACTGTCTTATTCAATGTTTGTTCAATTACTCTTTTACCTGCAA